TCCCTAGTCTAGTATAGTTCCCTATCTATGATTCTGCTATTTACTAAAATCATTTTAATGGAATATTGGAGGAATCGAATCCCTTGTATGAGTAGAAAGAATAAGTACAATTTTGAATTGAATGTTTTTCTTATGTACAAAGTAACACCCAACCATTAGAATTGGATCAGTGAAGCATTTTTCAGTCATTCATTGAATGATAAATCACTACAAGTGAGGGAGATACACGATTTAAATAACGGAAGATCCAATATTTTAAAATTGTATCTAGAATGACCGGAAAGGTAGAAACGAGACCAGATATAATTTGCTCATAATGAGCAAATCCAAAATCTTTGTAGACAGAGCCAATCATTAGTTCCCAACCGTGGGGCGAATGGAATCCTATACATAAATCGGTTAATAAAAGAATGGAAAAAGCTTTTATTGTGTCGCTTAAGTTATATAGAAATTCTTGAACCCAAGAGTTAAGAATAACAAGTTCTTCATTACCTAGAATAGAATAACTGCTTAGAATAACGAAACAGATTATATTTGTCGAGAAGTGCAAAATCGTATAGATACAATCCTCATTGTGCATCTTGATCAATTGGATCGTTTCGTTGTAGATTCCGATACGAAGCTTTTCTAGATGTGTTTCCGGGTATTCCTTTATCATTTCGTCCAAGAGGAAGAGTTCCTCTAATTCTATGAATTTTTTTAGAATACTCTTTTCTTGAATAGCATTCAAAAGAATTTCGGATTGCCCAGTATCCCACCAATCAGTAACCCAAGATTCCAGACTTTTAGTAAATGAGAGAGAGATCCACCAGGGCAAAAATACTATAGATGCAAGATATAGAAGGGGAATTAATGCTTTCTTTTTTGCCATTTTTTCGTCTTTGAATTTTTAATGAACTCACCCCATTCGTCGACGCCATACGATACTAACGAATATTCATATCAAGGATAAGTTCTATTACAAGTTATCGAGCCCGCGAATTTATTCCCTGTTTTTTTGTGTATGATTCAGTAGTTAATACTTGACTTTAGAAATAATACAGAAATGGAAGAAAAAGGAATCCACTTCGAATTCGCACTTCAAATTCGAATAAAGATATTGTTTCCAAATATATCAGTTGCTAAAATTCGAAGAAAGTGACTCCTTTCAATAAAGAAATGCACTAAAGAGCCCCTTCAAGTAATGAATATTTCGGATTTTGAAACGAAAGAACCCTCTTTCTATCAAAATATCCAATTTTTTGAAAAAAAAAACTATCCATACCATAGCATAGTCCGGGAATAATTGAGATAAATTTCTGAAGAATATTGTGATTATGATCAAAAAAAAATGACTACCAAAACAAGACAAAAAGGTTATCGTGATAAGCGTCCCAATCGTTTGGTAATTAAGAAGTACAAAAAGGGATAAAAAGAACCATCGATTGACAAAACAAAAAAAAAGATAATCTAGAACATATAATCTATCTATATCTAATATATTAATTCCAAATATTGAAAAAAAGCATTCAATCTTTTCAGTTTCAGTTCATTTTTCAAAATACTTCAATTGGTACACGCAAGAAATAAGCCAATTCAGCAGCTTTTTGCTCAATTTCTCGCGGAGTCAAATTCTCATCAGTACGAGTCAAAGGAATAGCCCCGTGGCCTCTGATTTCCATATAAAGGACACGACGAGCATAAATACCCTCTTTAACTTCTATTCGGATGGACTGGATGTCTTTCATAAGGAATTGGAGGAAGATACGACGATTTTTTCCAGGAAATCCCCAACGAAAAATACACACTATTCCTTCTTTTCTATCGAATCGATCATAACCACTACCTACATTCCACGAAATTGTGCACCACAAATAAGAGCTAATAAAGAGACCCGCAATCCCGTAGAAAGACATCACGATCCCCTGCGGAAAAAAAATGATTTGGGGAGACGGAAATAAAGATATCAAATTCCTACCAAGATAACTGGAAGTTCCAACTAATAAAAACCCTAATGAACCTAAAAAAAGGATAAAGGCCCAGCAGAAATTACTTGTTTTTCGAGACCCTGCTATAAGTTCTATCCATATATGTTCTGATCGCCAATTCATACTAGATCTAGTTACATTTTATTGAAATTGAGAGAATAACCCCAATGAATTTTACTTTTTTGTGTGTTTCCGAAGTAACTCTCATCAACTAGCACTATTCTGATGTGAACTTTTATTTTAGGAGTAATTCATCGAATTGGTTAGATATAAAATAAGAATATCCACTTCCTATGATTTCCTATAGATATCTCCATCCATATAGATACATTAACTTTCCATTTCAGACATTCGCCCCGATCCCGATTTTATTTCTTTGCAAATAGCTAGAATTTATTTACTCATATATCATGTTTACGCATGCATAAGAGTTTCTTTATGGTCGGGGGAAACCCCATCACATATTTGATTCTAATAAATGGATATCTGTGTTATGGTCTAAGTCTTGAAAAAAAAATCGATTAGATTTAGCCCCATCATATCGATATCTAAAAAATCTTGTTTTTTTGAATATGAAGAGATAAAGAAGCCATCGCAATTGCCGGCAATATTAGGCCCACGAAAGGCACAAAAAAGGAGGGTAAGTTTGTCATAAAATGGATACCTGGATTTAATATTTTTACCTGTTATTGTTATATTGTTATTTATATTGTTATAAAGGTATCTTATAATAATTATAATTCATATATAATTATACTAAGCATATCTAAGTGAGTATGTGAGTACATAATATTAATATATAATAAAAAATATATAAATAGAATAAAATAAGTACAAGGAATGTAGAACTAAATAAATAGAATTTTTTATCTTTCTACATGAAATATATATAGTAGAATCCCTTTTTTATTATTTTTTATTATCCTGTTTTTGTCTTATAATTTGAATTTAATAAAATTGAATAAAATAAAGAAAGAGTGTCTTACAAATTCCTGAAAAATTTGTTATAATCCGATCCGGGAATAGGGATTTTTAGTAAAACTGGGGATTATCAAAAAATATCGAAAGATGCAAGATTCTATACTTTTCTATTTTCGATATGTGAATTCTATACACATAAGAAGGGAACCTTAAATTCGTTTTATTCTCCTTGCCGAATTTTTATTTCGCGGAATAAGGAATTCGCTCTTTTTTTTTTATAGAGGTTTACTGATTATTAATCGGTAATATCGGTAAAAAGGGTAAAAAAAATTATCCGCACAATTCTTTTTACACTTAAATCTTATGGTCTCAAATGTTACCAAAGTCAAAATCCATTCTACGGATTTTGACTTTGGTTTCTATAAACTAAATAACTACTCGTTTTACAAAAAAAATAATGATTTCTATTTTTATTAATTTTTTTGTATTAAGGATCTACTTGATTGAATTTTGATTCCGAGGAAAGAAAGCATGGAGCTGAAATAACTCACTCAGAACGTCTTTTAAAAGATTACGCGGTACGATTGGGTCAAATAGGCCCTTGTGGAATAAATATTCAGCCGCTTGTGAGCCCTCAGGTACTGTCATATTCAATGTTTGTTCAATTACTCTTTTACCCGCAAATGCAATGTAGGCATTGGGTTCAGCAAGAATGATATCACCCAACATACCAAAACTGGCTGTCACCCCACCAGTAGTCGGAGATGTAAGGATTGATACATAGAATAACTTTTTATTTGATTGATAATCATATAAAGCAGAAGCTATTTTAGCCATTTGCATCAAGCTCAAACTTCCTTCTTGGATGCGTGCTCCTCCGGAAGCACACACTAAAATAAGAGGTAAAAATTGATTGGTAGCATATTCGATCAAACGGGTGATTTTCTCGCCAACTACGGATCCCATACTACCCCCCATAAACTCAAAATCCATAACCCCAATTGCTATGGGAATACGGTTTAGTTGACCGGTGCCTGTTTGAACAGCCTCAGTTAATCCTGTCTTTCTTTGATAAGAATCAATACGATCTTTGTAAGATTCCTCTTCTAACTGAAATTCAATGGGATCCACAGAGACCATCTCTTCATCCATAGGAGCCCAAGTACCTGGATCAATCGAAAGTTCTATTCTATCTGAACTACTCATTTTCAAATAATGTCCACAGTGTTCGCAAATATTCATTTTTGATTTCAAAAATTTATTATAATTTAATCCATAACAATTTTCGCATTGAACCCACAAATGCCTATATTTTTGAGTCAAATCTAGATCATTAGAGTTTTCCGTTTCCGTTTCTGTTATAGTTAAATCACGACCATCCGGACGCCTTTTTATACTTGAACTTTGGTTTTCACTACTATTTCTGCTTTCATGAAAAATGTAACTATAAAAGTAATTGTCATTGTAATTGACAATACCACCTAAAATGTAACTATCAATACAAATTTGAGAACGAAAATAACTGTCAATACAACTATTAATGTGGTTATTCCAACTATATTTAGTATCATATATGTAAGGATCATAGTGGGGATCGTCATTATTAAATACACTATTCATATAACTAAAATTCCGAGAATTCGAAAAAGGACTTTCTAGTTCACTTAGAAAAGAATGATCATTGTCAATCTCAAAAATCTTATTTTCAATATCAAAATATATGAAATAACTGTCCCGATTATTATCCCTAACTAAAAAAGTATCATCAGGTATGAAATTATGAATGTCTCTAACGCCGACTAAATGATCAACATTACTGTAACTAGAATTGTCACTATCGCTCCCACTAAGAGTGTTTTTATCTATATGATTTCGAGTCGGGTCTTGACTTCCACCGGTATTTTCAATAGGACTAAGGTTATCCATTGATTTACTTAGCCCCCCCCCGTATTCTAACGCCTTTTTGTACAACATCGAGTTGAACCACCCCTTTTCCATAAAGCCTTTTTGCCCATATTTACATGAAAAATACAATAGATGAATAGTCATTCGATAAAAAATAATTTGAATATTTCATTTACTATCATAATATGCATCTAAATCCAATCACTA